AATAAAACAATTATTTTGTAAAACATTGCTTATTTCATTCATGTATTGGATTTCGCCAAAAGAAAATGATCCAATTGGTAAATGATTGCTTTTATATTTACCAAAAATATCGATATTTTTTCGAAATGCAATGACGAGAAGAGCTACTGATAATAATGATCCACACAGAAGAGCTGCATAGCTCAATACCATCATACTTACGTGCATCATTAACCACTGTGATTGTAGAGCGGGTACTAAAATTGTGGATTGATGTATTTCAGTTAAAAGACCCGAAGTAGCAAATCCTTGGGTAAAAATAGCACTTGGGGCAGTTATTGCATGTAAATTATTTTTATGGTTTCTAAAATAGGGAACCATATGAATAATGGAGAAACTCCATGAAAGGAACATTAATGATTCATATAAATCGCTTAACGGTAAATGTCCTGAATAAATCCACCGAATAACTAATAATCCTGTTATACATAAAAAGGTGGCTGCCATTCCTTTTTCCGACGAATCATGTAGTCCTAGGATTTCGTGGACTAATGAATTCATAAAAAAAATAAAAATTACAATTAAAACAATCGACAAAGAAATGTGAGTTAATATATGTTCTAAAGTAAAAAGTATCATACATAAAAAATCCTAAAAAAAAATATAAAGATGTCCTCCAACAATGGAATGCAAATTCCGCATTTGATTCTACATAGTATAGGAGTTATTCTAGTCTTTTTTTACTAGTATTTTTGATAAGATGCCGCCACTCGGACTCGAACCGAGATGCTCTAGCACTGCTTCCTAAGAGCAGCGTGTCTACCGATTTCACCATAGCGGCTTGCTCGAAATCATAATAGCCCATCTATCTTCAATCGTCGAGATTGAAGGAGGCAATTCAATGCAATATCTTGAGGAAATATTTTAATAAAAAGTATCCTTTCCTATTTGAACGTTCAATAATTATTACCTTAATTGTAGTTGGGGTAGTGTTAGTTTTAACGGCTTTGCGTACGGTTTAAGCTCTTATGTAATTGAAGAGTTGTAACTAGATAGTTCTGTTCTTAATATCCATGCCCATAACTTAATTTTTTTATGCCCCATTCCATTTTTATTTGTTTGATGACTTATTTCCCATTTATCTGATTTTATTAAAGTAATACGAAATAAAAAAAAAATAGGATTTTTTATGAATTAAAATTTAATTACTGAAGAAATTACTGAAGAAAAGGTATTATTGTTGAAAATATTTGTTTGGATAACCTGTAAAACAAAACTGGATTAATTAATTTAATCCAGTTTTAATTACTAGGATTTTTATTGTGTCTATAATTCATGTTAGTATTTAACAAACCCATTTTAGTATTAGTCAAAACAATGAGTGGGCTATTTGTATAACAAAAGAGTTCAAATTTCTATTTATTCCGTATTTATTGCAATTTCACTTCAAAAAATTTTAGAAAAAATAATAGAGTTCTCAAGATATTTATTTATATGGAATGAATATTTTGCTTTATAGATAGAGATATCTTGATGTATCTTTTCAAACATATTTCAAACATAGAATATCGGGATACAAAACCCAATAAATAGAAAGAAAAGATGAAGTTTTGTTTGTATTTTGTGCCTGATTTTTTGTAGTCCTTTTCGAGTCTAGTAGACATAAAAATTATTATCTACATACCACTGTTATAAATATATATAATTTTCTTATTACTATTACATATAAGATTCGAAGAAATAATATTGGAAGTTCTGAAGTAAAGAATTATGTATACTGGTTAGTACTATACTATGCTATATATTGGATATCCTCATTCGGATATATATAGCCATGGGATCCAACCAAGTCTATACAAATCTAATTGCTTGACGTTGGTAATAAAATAAGAAAAAAGGGGTTTTCATTTGATACTTCCATATTTTTTCGTCATGTTACATTTCATCTAATTTCAAAAACAAAATCAAAAAGTTTCAGAACCCTTACCTTACCTAATTTAAGAAAACTAGACTGTAAAACCCTTTCTATCTATTAATTTAATTGATCAAGAAAGTATATCTAATTAAAATTATCTAAATAGAATTAGACTAGTATCTGTTAGTGGTTAATTTTTTAATATTAAATATTATTTGAATATAAAAAAGTCTATTTTTTATTTATTATTCCAGTTTTGTGTGAACTGAAGTGACGGGTAACAAATCGACGGATATCATAGAGTTTACCATAAACATAAGTTGTTTTATTGGAAGGAATATAAGGAACTCGACCAGTTCCACAATGAACTGGTTCACAACCCATTAATGATTCCGAATAAATTAACAAAAATAACGCGGTATATTGTTTTATGTTTATCGAGTTAAGTTATTGGTAGATCATAGGATAATATTGGAATCAAGTATTAAAATTTTTTTGGTATAAATTTTTAGTTGTTCTATAGTTTCTAAATTATTGTAATTGTAATAATGAAATGTTTGAAAATATCATATTCTGTATCTTCATAAATATCTTAGTTAATGATTAAGTAATAACTTTTTTTTTTTAATTTACTTAATCTTATCATTTGAACAATTATAACTTCTTCATTTGAGTCCTTTCATATCTTGATTTTATTTACATGATACATGATTTTCCTTTCGAAATATATAAGAGCTGGTGAATCGGAAACAAGTAAACAATTAATAAAAAAGTTTGATTTTTTATGGAACATATATATCAATATGCGTGGATCATACCTTTCGTTCCCCTTCCAGTTCCTATAGGAATAGGGGTGGGCCTTCTCCTTGTTCCGACGGCAACAAAAAGTATTAGGCGTATATGGGCTTTTCCTAGTGTTTTATTACTAAGTATCGTTATGCTTTTTTCAGCCGATCTGTCTATTCAGCAAATAAATGGTAGTCCTATCTACCAATATGTATGGTCTTGGACGATCAATAATGATTTTTCCTTAGATTTCGGACACTTGATAGATCCGCTTACTTCTATTATGTTAATATTAATTACTACTGTTGGAATAATGGTTCTTATTTATAGTGACAATTATATGGCTCACGATCAAGGCTATTTGAGATTTTTTGCTTATATGAGTTTTTCTAATGCTTCCATGCTGGGATTAGTTACTAGTTCAAATTTGATACAAATTTATATTTTTTGGGAATTGGTTGGAATGTGTTCGTATCTATTAATAGGTTTTTGGTTTACACGACCCCTTGCGGCAAGTGCTTGTCAAAAAGCCTTTGTAACTAATCGTGTAGGGGATTTTGGTTTATTTTTAGGAATCTTAGGTCTTTATTTGATAACGGGGAGTTTTGAATTTCGGGATTTGTTCGAAATAGCCACAAATTTGATTGATAATAATGAGGCCAATTCTTTATTTCTTACGTTGTGTGCTTCGCTATTATTTGTTGGTGCGGTTGCTAAATCTGCGCAATTTCCCCTTCATGTATGGTTACCTGATGCTATGGAAGGGCCCACTCCTATTTCGGCTCTTATACACGCTGCTACTATGGTAGCAGCGGGAATTTTTCTTGTAGCGCGACTTCTTCCTCTTTTTACAGCCATACCTTCCATAATGTATATAATTTCTTTGGTAGGTATAATAACAATACTATTAGGAGCTACTTTGGCTCTTGCTCAAAGAGATATTAAAAGAAGTTTAGCCTATTCTACAATGTCTCAATTGGGTTATATTATGTTAGCTTTAGGTATGGGATCTTATCGGGCTGCTTTATTTCATTTGATCACTCATGCCTATTCGAAAGCATTATTATTTTTAGGATCCGGATCCATTATTCATTCTATGGAAACCATTGTTGGATATTCTCCGGATAAAAGTCAGAACATGGCTCTTATGGGCGGTTTAACAAAATATGTGCCAATTACAAAAACTTCATTTTTATTAGGTACGCTTTCTCTTTGTGGTTTTCCACCTCTTGCTTGTTTTTGGTCCAAAGACGAAATTCTTAATGATAGTTGGTTGTATTCACCTATTTTCGCAATAATAGCTTGTTTCACAGCAGGGTTAACTGCATTTTATATGTTTCGGATGTATTTACTTACTTTTGAAGGGCATTTAAATGTTAATTTGAAAAATTACAGCGGCAAAAAAAATAATGCGTTCTATTCAATATCCATATGGGGAAAAAAAGGACAAAAAGCGATAAAAAAAAGAATTTTATCAACAATGAATATTAATCAAAAGGAACCCTTTTTTTCAAAAAAAACATATCTAATTGGTGGTAATGTAAGAAATATGATACAACCCCTTATTACTATTAAGAATTTTGCCAATAAAAAAACTGCCACGTATCCTTATGAATCGGACAATACTATGTTATTGTCACTTCTTGTATTGGTCTTATTTACTTTATTCGTTGGAGCAATAGGAATTCCTTTTGGTCAAGGAAGAATATATTTGGATATATTATCAATATGGTTAACTCCGTCGATAAACTTGCTACATTTTAATTCTAACAATTTTTTTGATTGGTATGAATTTTTGAGAAATGCAATTTTTTCAGTCAGTATAGCTTATTTCGGAATATTTATAGCGTCTCTTTTATATGGGCCCGCTTATTCATATTTATATTTTCAGAATTTTAACTTAATCAATTTTTTTGTTAAAACGGGTCCCAGAAGAATTTTCTGGGACAAAATAATAAATGTAATATATAATTGGTCATATAATCGCGGTTACATAGATATTTTTTATAAAAAAACTTTAACTAGGGGTATAAGAGGATTAGCGGAACTAACTCAATTTTTTGATAGACAAGTAATTGATGGAATTACGAATGGTATTGGTGTTACAAGTTTCTTTGTAGCAGAAATTATAAAATATCTAGGTGGAGGGCGTATCTCCTCTTATCTTTTCTTTTTTTTATTTTATGTATCAATTTTTTTATTAATTTATTACTTTATTTTTTAAGTATATTCATTTTATATATATCGCTATTTATATATATCTATATCGCATTGATCATTTTTTATATATCGCAATGGACGATTCCAGCGTTTATAGTCA